CAGAGCGAGAGAGACTTGATTTAACTTAGGTTAATCTAGGCCATAGGCAGACCTACGTCAAGATAAAACCCCCTTGAAACACTCTGGTAGTGTTCCTGAGTCTGAATCCAAATAATGACTCAGAGCACATGGAGCCATCTCTTTTTGCGGTCAAAAAATATGGCAGACTGGCGGATCTTTATATCCGTTAATGAAAGAGCCCAATGCACAAAAATGCATGTTGGGTCTTTAAAACAGCTCAGATCACTTTGATTAGAATCAGTTTGGTCTGTTTTACCGAGAAAGTCTACGGTTCGAGTCCGTATAGCCCTAGAACCCTATCCATTCCAAAAATTTTGGAAGTTACAATTCTAAAACGAGTCCGTTTTAAAACGCCAATCAAACCTAACCCCAGTCGAAGCGAATAATCCTTCATATGGGTAGAGGAAGGACCATCCATATTTATGCCCAAGCTAAAGTTTGAAAAACGACTCTCTTTGGTACGTTTCATTGGAAAGATTGTCAACAATACAAAACAAAATAGGAATTTCTTCGTATACCTTTACCTAAACCTAGCAAAGGTAGTCTTCTCTTTCCGTATTCAATAAATTGAAATTCCTACCCATAATTCTACTTTATTCTACTTTAACTGGTTAAATAAGTAACAACCTCACAGGACAGAACAATGGGTTGCCCGGGATTCGAACCCGGAACTAGTCGGATGGAGTCGATAATGTTACCAGTTAAATAAGTAACAACCTCTCCCCAAGCCGTGCTTGCATTTTTCATTGCACACGGCTTTCCCTCTGTATACATCTAAAATTCAGTTCCGCCATTAGACAAAAAGTGGAATACTTAGACCCTTCTTATAAGTAAATTTCAGAATAGAAATAAGTAAAAATTTTGTTAGTTCTTCATTATTGCTATTTATTATATTCAATTCTAATCAAAATTTCCATTTACGCGCTTTCATAACGAATCAGTCATGATTGGCCAAATCATTGATACAAATAATATCTAAATACCAAACCCTTTTTTGATGGAACCTCCGCGAAATAAAAGAAGCTCTTGGAAAGGTCAAGGAAAGAACTTGTTCTTCCGCCGTAAAGAATTCTTCGAATAATTCCGATCCGAATCTTTTTAAAAAAGCCCGTACAGTACTTTTGTGTTTACGAGCTAAAGTTCTAGCACAAGAAAGTTGAAGTATATACTTTATTCGCGACAAAGGTTTTTTTTTTGAAGACCCGCTATAATAATGAGAAAGATTTCTGGATATACGTCCGAATCGGTCAATAATCTCAGAATCTGATAAATCGATCCAAATGGCCTTACTAATAGGATGCCCTAATATATTACAAAATTTGGCTTTAGCCAAGGATGAAATCAGGGGACTCGTTGGAAGAATAGTATCAAACTTCTTAATAGCATGATCGATTACAAATGAAGTTTCTAACATTTGATTACGTATCGTTGAAGTCTTTCGCCGCACACTTGAAAAATAACCGAGAAAGTCAAGGGAATGGTTTGCCAATTGGTTTATATGGATTCTTCGTGGTTGAGACCAAAGGTCAAAATAAGATTGCCAGAAATTGACAAAGTAATATTTCCATTTATGCATCAAAAGAGACGTGCTTTTTGAAGCGAGAATTGTTTTTCCTTGATACCTAACATAATGCATGAAAGAGTCCTTGAACACCCAGAAATTGGCTTCAAAAGCCCCGGTCAAGGTTTCTATAAGATGCTCTATTTTTCCATAGAAATAGATTCGTTCAAGAAGCGTTCTAAAAGATGTTGATCGTAAATGAAAAGATTGGTTACGAAGAAAGACAAAGACGGATTCGTATTCATATACATGAAAATTATATAGGAAGAAGAAGAATCTTTGATTTCTTTCTGAAAAAGAAGGACTGACTTTCTTTGAAGTAAGAAGACTATTCCAATTATGAAATTCGTGGAGAAAGACTCTTAATAAATGCAAAGACGAAGCATCTTTTAGCCAATAGCGAAGAGCTTGCACCACGATTTCGAGATGGATTGGGTAAGGTATTAGGATATCGAACACATAATTTAAATGTGAAATTTTGTCCTCTAAAAAAGAAAAAATGGAATGAATTGATCGTAAATTAGCGGATTTGACTATCTCTTTCCCTTTCTTTTGGCGCTTTTCTAGGGAAGATAAGAATCGAAGCGAAAATGGAATTTCCATAATGACCGAAAATCCCTCGGATATCATTTGAAAATCAAAATTCTTATTGCGCCCCCAAAGTGGATTTTGTTTAGAATCATTCAGAGAAAGAATCCAAAAATTTGGGTCATACATTTGAGTAATTAAACGTTTCACAATGAGTAAGCTGAATTTATTGTCATAACCTGCATTTTTCAACAAAATGCATCTTGTTAAACCATGATCATGAGCAAGTGCATAAATATACTCTTGAAAGATAAGTGGATATAAGAAGTCGTGTTGTTGAAATCTATCGAGCTCTAAAGAGCTTTGAAATTCCTCCATTTTAATGCTATTTGAACCAAAGGTAGAGGATTTTGGGAGTTATCAAATGATACAGAGTGCGATACAGTCAAAACAAGGTATTTTCGAGTAAGATAAGGAAGCGATACCTCGGTAAACTTATCAACGGATTCTCGATCCTCTCTTTATTCCATTTTCTGGAAGTCGTTTATATTCGTTCTAGGATAACAAGATGGTTAGAAATCCTTTATTTTTTCAACCCAATCGCTCTTTTGATTTTGGAAATTTTGTTATCAATCTACTCTTTCTTATACACACACAGCTCCATTCTGGAATGGAGAATGCTAATATTTAGGATTCATGAAAAAATAAAGAATCCGCTTCTCGGATAAGCCCTTACCCGTATTCAGGCACTAATCTATTTTTAACGTCTAATTAGATCGGATAATCATTCAAATTAAGAATGGGAGCTCGTTGCTTTTTCGTTCCTTATAATTTCATTAAATTAATTGAAGCCAGAGGGCTCTATCCATTTATTTATTTGACCCAACTTGAAATTGAATCCATTTGACTCCCTTCCAATAAGTTAAACAAAGTTTTGTCCCGATCGGGAAAGAAGAAAAGATTCTCAGAACTCTTGGTTGCTACGACATGCTATTTTTTCCATTCATTCCCTTTTAGGATCAGTCGTGGTCTTCCAAACTTTACCGATGGTATGGATGAATTCATCACTTCATCTAAATGTGTAAAAGATCCGAGTCGCACTTAAAAGCCGAGTACTCTACCGTTGAGTTAGCAACCCGAATAGAAAAAAAAGTCTGTAGATATAATCAAAAGGAAAAAAAAGATTCGACGAGCGAATCACAGCATAAAAACCCATTTTCGAATCGATTACGAACAGAAAACGTAATAACTCAGATGAAAATACAAGAAATTTTCCGATAACAGAAAAACCAGAAATAATGATAGATCCTTCCTTATGTCATTGTTATTCACGTTTTCACACAAAAATGCGTCTATCAAAGCGCACCCAATGAACCCCTTTTTTGACTAACGTAAGGCAAAAACCAAACCGATGGGACGGAAATAAAGAGATCCCTTTATAAAAAAGGGATCCCTTTATCACGCTGCATTATATTTGTTCAATGCATTGTTGTCAATATAAAGGAATATAATGGAAAAAGATAAGCAATTCGGTTGAAAAATATTCCAAAAAATAAGGACTTGAGTTAGATTGGCACTACATAGATATAAAAAAGTTTAGCGAGGGGAAGAAAAAATAAGAAGTCGAAAAAGATCTCTAATTTAGTCAATCAATAAATAAACAAAATAGAGAAAAGTTCGAGAAAGGGGTAGCATATACCCCCCTTATTTCGTTAAATTAATTCCATTTTATTTCATTGGGGGAAAGTTCGTTAAAAACCTCCGACTTCTTTAAAATGTCCCGAACAGTTTCTGTAGGCTGAGCACCCCTTTCAAGAAAATATAGAATAGCAGGAACGTTTAAATACGTTTGATTCTTTATCGGATCATAAAAACCCACTTTGCGAAGCTCTCTTCCTTCTCGTCGAGAGCGAACATCAATTGCAACGATTCGATAAGTCGCACGTTGCTTTCTACCACAGCGTTTTAAACGAAGTTTAACCATAACATTCCTCTAATTTGGAACCCCTATGGAACTGATTCAATTATGAAATCATGACTAGTCATTGGTTCAGTCGGTACATAGACATAATAATGTCTATGTTTTATGAATAAATCTTTGACTGGAAGATTGGTTCTATGAACCGTAGGATTGATTCGTTTAGTATCAAGCCTCGGGGCTTATCGTTTTCAAACGGAGGAATGCCCCATGCCAAAATCCAAGGTTCCGAGGATTGAGTTCGGTTTTTGGTTTTTGGGCCTCCTTTTTTAGGAGGGATTTAATATCCTCTTGGAGGGCCTCCAGCTCATTACGTGGGAAGCTGTTAATTTGGGGAGTGAGCCACCTTCCGCCTGCCGCACTTCCCGCGTGGAAAGCTTCCCAAAAAATCTTACAAGTATCGTTAGCGTAGGTCTCGCAATGAGCCTTATTGGAAGAGTGCGTGTATCCCCCGCATTTTTTACGATGGGGGCACGTAAGCGCCGGTTCGTGCGTGTATCCCCCGCATTTTTTACGATGGAGGCACGTAAGCGCCGGTTCGTGCGTGTATCCCCCGCATTTTTTACGATGAGGGCACGTAAGCGTCGGTTCGTGCGTGTATCCCCGGCATTTTTTACGATGGGGGCACGTAAGCGCCGGTTCGTGCTCGTTCCGATCAGAAATCAATTTTCTCCCAGTGTCGTCTGTTTGTGGAAAAATAATGTCCTTTTCCCACTCGGGAAACTTCTTCCCATTTATCCCGTCTTTCTTTATACCGTCTTTTGAAGAATATATCGAAAGACAGGTTCTCGAACGATGCTTGTAGTCTTTCGGGTGAGAAATCCCCTCAGAAGTAAAAAAGTCACACCCACAATAACAATAATCAAATGGCGCGTTGTTTGTCATTTGCACCCCCTTTTCAAATTTCAAAAAATTTTTTAGAACTGAACTAAAGTACCTTAATAATAAGGACAAGAAAATGTCCGTTATTTCAAGAAGGAATGGCAATAGCCATAGCACATCATAATGAAGATGTGCCTTGGGACGAAAGGGATCGAACCTTCGATTACCGGGACCAAAACCCGTCGCCTTACCACTCGGCTACGCCCCAAAAGCACATCGATTTTTTTTCATTTGATAATTCATATTATAGTCCAAAGAAAGATTTTTAGCAACTACCCGTGTCACATTGATTTGTTTTCATTTGATAATTCATATTCATATTATAGTCCAAAGAAAGATTTTTAGCAACTACCCGGGTCACATTGATTTGTTTTCATTTGATAATTCATATTCATATTATAGTCCAAAGAAAGATTTTTAGCAACTACCCGGGTCACGTTTATTTTGTTTAGATAATCCATATTATATCGAACCTTCGATTACCGGCACCAAAACCCGTCTCCTTACCACTCGGCTACGCCCCAGTGGCACATTGATTTGTTTTCATTTCATGATTCATATTATAGTCCAAAGAAAGATTTTTAGCAACTACCCGTGTCACGTTTATTTTGTTTAGATAATTCATATTATATAGATAATTTATATTATTTTTTTACAATAAATCTTTATCTTTAGCGACAATTTTACGCTAAGAGATTATAGAGAAGAGATAATAGAGAAGAGATAATCCAATTATATAGATTCTCGGTTTGTGCTAGGAATTTGACCCGTGTAGGTATAAAATTCGACTTAATTTATTGATCATTAGATAGAATGTAATTAAAATAGTAGATGAAAATATGATTTCTTCTATTCGCCTTTGAGAATTGGAGGATTTTTGATTGGGCCGGTTCAAAGAAAAAGAAGGATTTTTTTGTCTACCTTACTTTCTTCCGTTTTCCTTATCTCAAGAACTCAATCAAATTGCAATTATCGCCAAGAACAAAATGTCTGCTATGCTTAATCTCTTTAGTTTGATCTGTATCTGTCTTAATTCTGCCCTTTATCCAACTAGTCTTTTCTTTGCCAAATTGCCCGAGGCCTATGCCTTTTTAAATCCAATCATAGATATTATGCCAGTCATACCCCTGTTCTTTTTTCTTTTAGCCTTTGTTTGGCAAGCTGCTGTAAGTTTTCGATAAGATACTTAATACTATCCTAGACGATCCTAGAAAATGCATGATTTCTTCGAGAAAAATTTCTAATGATTGATAAGATCAAATAAGTCTTTCCCGCATCAATCGTTGAGGCAAACGTTGAAATTCTTGGATCGCCGCGAGAAATCAAATCTGGCTCGCCAGATTTCCCTATTCTGGCCCTTTTTCCAGTGCAAGGCCTTACTTTCTATGTGATTTTATACAGAATTAGGGTCCCGCGCCCATATCTCATTATCGGCATGAAGTCATCTTGGGGAATCAAAGACTCTTATTTGGCCTGATAAACTTATTTTCGAGTTCGAGAAAGCACTTCATTTCTTATTTCTTGGTGTCAAAATAGAATATGGGGTAGAAAAATGGACGATCTATTCTCTTTTCTCGTTTTTTCCAAACAAAAGGCTCTTGGAGATTGTGTAATGCTTACGCTTAAACTTTTCGTTTACACAGTAGTAATATTCTTTGTTTCTCTCTTCATCTTTGGATTCTTATCTAATGACCCAGGACGTAATCCTGGACGCGAAGAATAAAGGTTTTTTCGTTTTTCTATCTTGATTTTTGCATTTTCTTAAGATTTTTTATCTATTCCACACATTTAACTAGGAAAAAGGGGTTTGTGAAATTTGAAAGAAAAGAAAATATCAAGTCATCGACGAAAACGGAAAGAGAGGGATTCGAACCCTCGGTACGAATAACTCGTACAACGGATTAGCAATCCGCCGCTTTCGTCCACTCAGCCATCTCTCCCTATTGAAAAAGATAATTATAATTATTAATATGTTACATTCCACATGAAAAAAGGATTCAAAACCGTCTTTCTTTCTCCTTCTTTATTTTGATTCTCAAGATATGTAAAACTTTTCTTAGCTATTCCGTTTCGATAAAGTCAAAAGTCAAAAAAGCTAATATAAAGAAAACGAAAGATAAAGAAAACGAAAGATAAAGAACGAGGACTTCCTTGCTTTGATTTTCTTCGAAAGGCCCTTTTCTTTCCACGGACCTGGCCCGGTCACTACCCAACCGGGCCTTTTTTGATTCCATCAAATTCTAGCGAAATTTATCTTATTTGACAACAAAAAAGACTTACTAGATTTTTTGACTATATTTCAAGCAAGACCAAAAAGAAAAAGGACTATTTCCATCCTTACTCGATAACTTTATCGAACTTAGTCTATCAAAAGTACCCTGTCCTAGTCATTTTTCTTCCTTTTTTAGTTACTTGACTGCTTTTCTCGAATAACGAAAATGAAACTTTAGACACTGCATTTTTTTGTTATGCTTTGAGCGCTTTTGGTAAGTTGTATCTAGCAACACTCTTCCCGCACAAGAAAGGATAG